GATAGTTGATTTTACATGTTTATTTTGGTGGGTTTAAATTAATTCTTAAAAAGGATTATATTGGCTCGTATTTAACTCGCAGTTTATATTGTTACTTATTTCACTTTTGTGAGAGTTAGTTAAATTATCTTAGATTGGCTAAAGATGTGCCAGCTGCTGCGGTTATACATCTGATTTAAATTATCTAATTTGGTTGTTATATTAATAATTTTTATTATTGACTATTATTATTTTAAATTGTTAGGTGAAATTTTAATTTATTGATTTTTTAGTTTGGTCATTGATTATATAAAACTCTTTTTAAAAACTAGGATTAGATACCCTATTATTTTGAGTGTAATATGAAAATCTTAGTATTATAAGTTATGATCTTTAAATTAAAAGAATTTGACGGTAATTTAATCTTTTCAGAGGAACCTGTTCTTTAATTGATAATCCACGATAAATTTTACCTTAGATATTTCCATATGCTTGTATACCTCTGTTTATTGAGTGTTTTATTAGAATTTTAATTCTCTTTTATTTTTAATGTTTATGTAAAATATATATCAAGTCAAGGTGCAGCTGTACTAAGGTTGAAATGGGTTACTTTAATGTTTAATTATTGGATTAAGTAGTGAATTTTTACTTATGAAATTGGATTTGATTGTAATTACTATAATATATTAGTAATGATTTATGCTCTGGATTAAGTACATATCGCCCGTCGCTCTCATTACTGTAAAATGAGATAAGTCGTAACAAAGTAGGTTTACCGGAAGGTGTGCCTAGAATTAAGACAGATTATGTTAAGGACATTTATTATTTACATTAATAATTTACTTGTGCGATTCAAGTTGATCTGATATATATATTTAATTTAATTGTTATTTTATTTAATTTATTATTTGTAAGAAATAACTTTTGTCTTAGTATATTTTTTGGAATAGATATTTTTATATTTATAGTTAAGTTTTTCTGTAAAGTTTTATTATTAATAAATAATTTAAAGTAAAGTTTGATTCTTGTACCTTTTGCATCAGGGTTTATCAAATATTTAATAATTATATTTATGTTTCCCGAAATTAGAAGAGATACATTATTAATTGCTATTTATTGTGTTAAAATTATTTGTAAATTTAATGTAGGGGTTATATACTATTCAATTCTAAATATCTGGTTATCTAATAAATGAATTTAATTCATTATTGGTGTTATTTGTTATGTTATATTTTTATTTTTAATATTTTACATCAATTTAATATTGGAGGGGATAAGCTCTTTAATATTTCCATAATATATTTATTTATTAAAATTACTTAGGTTTAAAAACGGCCATTGTTTATTTCGTTATAGTTAATTTTTGTTTGTGATTTATTTATAGATTGATTTGGATTTTTATTAGATTATTTATTTAAATTATGCCTATATAAGGAATAATGATAAAATTAGTATAGTTTTTATGTGTAGTAGAGTAATTCGGCAATATTAATGTTCACCTGTTTAACAAAAACATGTCCTATTGTTGATTATATTATATTAGGTTAAGCCTGCTCAGTGATTATATATTAAATAGCCGCAGTAATTTGACTGTGCGAAGGTAGCATAATCATTTGTCTTTTAATTGGAGGCTTGTATGAATGGTTTGATGAAACTTTAACTTTCTTTGCTACAAGAATTAGAATTTAATATTTGAGTTAAAAAGCTTAGATATTTCCATAGGACGAGAAGACCCTATAGAATTTTACTATATTTAGTTTTATTTATATTAGGTTATTTATTTTTAAATATTTATTATTTATAGTTGTGTTGGGGTGACAGGGAAATTTTAATAACTTTCTTTATTTATTATTTAATAATGTTTATATATTTGATCCTTTATTATGGATAGTAAGATTAAATTACCTTAGGGATAACAGCGTAATTTCTTTGGAGAGTTCATATCGATAAAGGAGTTTGCGACCTCGATGTTGGATTAAAATATGTGTTAAGTGCAGAAGCTTAATTACTAGGTCTGTTCGACCTTTAATATTTTACATGATCTGAGTTCAGACCGGCGTGAGCCAGGTTGGTTTCTATCCTTGGTTTATATTCTTTGTTTTAGTACGAAAGGACCAGACAGGGTATTTATTATAATTATTAATGTTGATTATTAATAAAGATATATTTTATTATATTATCTTGGCAGATTAGTGCATTAAATTTAGAATTTATTTATGTAATGTTTATTACAGATAATAGTGTTTTTATTGTCTTACTTAGTTACATTGGTATGTATTTTAGTTTCTGTTGCTTTTGTTACTTTGTTTGAGCGCAAGGTTTTAGGTTATATTCAGCTTCGTAAGGGCCCTAATAAGGTTGGTTATATAGGTTTATTACAGCCTTTTTCTGATGGATTAAAATTATTTTTTAAGGCCCAGACGGTCCCTTATAAATCAAATTATTTAATTTATTATTTATCACCTGTTTTTATAATGGTTTTATCATTTTTAATGTGGGGTTTATATCCTTTTTTAATTAATGTATTTAATTTCAATTATGGCTTTCTTTTTTTTATATGCTGTACAGGTTTAGGTGTATATGGGGTATTAATGTCTGGTTGATCTTCTAACTCTAATTATGCTTTATTAGGGGGTCTTCGTTCTGTAGCACAAACTATTTCCTATGAAGTAAGAATAGCACTTATTATAATTTGTTTAATTATTTTTACTTTTAGTTTTAGTTTACTTGATTTTATAACTTATCAGTCCGGGGTATGATTTATCTTTTTCTCTTTCCCCCTTTTTTTTTGTTGATTATCCTCATGTCTAGCTGAAACTAATCGGGCTCCTTTTGATTTTGCTGAAGGAGAAAGTGAATTAGTTAGAGGATTTAATGTAGAATATAGAAGTGGTGGATTTGCATTCATTTTTTTATCTGAATATATAAATATTATTTTTATAAGTATATTAACAGTTATTATATTTTTAGGTTGTGATGTTTGATCAATTATATTTTATATAAAGTTATCTATTATTATTTTTTGATTTATTTGAGTTCGAGGGACTTTGCCTCGCTTTCGTTATGATAAATTAATATATTTAACTTGAAAGTTATTTTTACCTTTAGCATTAAATTATTTAATTTTATATTCTATGTTATTATCTTTAATGTTATTAGGGGATTAATTCATTAAATTAAGTGAACAATATAAGTCAATGAAAGAATTTAACTTTCATTCTGTATTTTCAAAATACAAGTTTTCATAAAACTTATTGACTATTTGTTATTGATAGAATCTCACATATTTAGTAAAATGGGGTTGATTAAGAAATATAAAAAATATAATCCTGTTAAGGTCTGCCCGGTTAAAATAAAGGGTTCTTCTACTGGTCGAGCCCCAATTCAAGTTAGTAAAATAATAATTGTTACGAATCTTCAGAATAAAATTTTATTTAAAGGGTAAAAAGTTAATCCTTGAAGCTTATTTTTATTTATAACAGGTAATATAATAATTACAATTGATCTTAATATAGCAATTACCCCTCCTAATTTATTAGGAATTGATCGTAGAATTGCGTAAGCAAATAAAAAATATCATTCAGGTTGAATATGAACAGGAGTTACAAGGGGGTTAGCTGGAATGTAATTTTCTGGATCCCCTAATAATCGAGGTTCAAGTAAAATTAGGAGTGAAAATATAAATAAAGTAATAATTACTCTTATTGTATCCTTAATAGAAAAATATGGGTGGAATGGTACTTTATCATAATTTCTGTTTAATCCTATTGGATTATTTCTTCCTGTTTGATGTAAAAATAATAAATGTACTATTACTAATGCTGCAATAATAAATGGTAAAAGGAAGTGTAAGGCAAAGAATCGAGTTAATGTTGCATTGTCTACAGAAAATCCTCCTCATAATCATTTTACTAATGTGTCTCCTAAATATGGTACTGATGAAAGTAAATTAGTAATTACTGTAGCTCCTCATAATGATATTTGTCCCCAAGGTAGTACATAACCTAAAAATGCAGTTCCTATTGTTACAAGTAATAATACTATTCCCACTGATCAGGTTATGATTAATTTATATGATCCGTAATATAAACCTCGCCCTACATGGAGATATAAACAGATGAAGAATAATGAAGCACCATTTGCATGGGTATTACGTAATAATCATCCATTATTTACATCTCGACAAATATGGATTACTCTTTCAAATGCTAAATTAATGTTAGCGGTATAATGTATTGCTAAAAAGATTCCTCTCAGGATTTGAATTATTAAACATAGGCCTAGGAGTGATCCGAAATTTCACCATAGGGAAATTGATGAGGGTGAAGGTAAATCAATTAAAGAACCATTTACAATTTTAATAAGGGGATGTGTTTTGCGTATAGGTTTGTTCATAAATTTTAGTTCGAAGGGGTCCTTCTGTTACAGATGAAATATTTGTAATTACAATTATTGTTAATAATAAATATATAATTATTATAATTGTAATGTAGGCTGATAAATTATTAAATAATTTTATTAATGATATTGTCTCTGGTAAAATAGTTGCATCTCTTATTCTTCCTTGTAAATAATTTAAATTTTCTTCTATCATAGAAATTGTAATTATAGAAATTAGGAAAACTCTAATTAATTTTACAGGAGTTTGGAATTTTTCATTTGAAGCTACTCTTGCTATATAAATGAAAAGAACTAGGGCCCCTCTCAATATAATGATTGTAATAATATATGAAAAGAGGAAGGACCCTAATATTATTCCAGATAAAATGGCAATTACTAAGGTTTGGCAAATTAAAATGCATCCTATTCTTAAAGGGTGTTTTAATCATATAAATGAAATGGATAATGAGGCTAGAATTATAAATAATAAAGATATGAACAGTAAATAGTTTAAATAAAATATTAATTTTGGAGATTAATGATGAGTATATGCTTTTTACTGAAGTTTTAAAAGATTCACTTTTTTATGATTTACAAAATCATTGTTTTATATATAAACTATTAAAACTTATTCTTGATTTATTTATATTATTAATATTATTTATAGGGTCTGGTGTTGTGGTATTTTGTTCTACTCGTAAGCATATTTTATTATCTTTATTAAGTTTGGAATTTATAGTTCTTTCTATTTATTTAGTATTATTTATTATAATAATGATGTATGGGTATGAATTATACTTTTCTTTGATTTTTTTAGTTTTTACTGTTTGTGAAGGGGCACTTGGTCTATCTATCTTAGTTAGATTAGTTCGTAGACAAGGTAATGATTATTTGTCAAGAATATCTGTATTAACATGATAAAGTATTTAATTTCTTCTATATTTTTAATCCTTTTAATAAATAGTTGATATTTATTTATATTAGTTTTAATATTAATAGGTTTTTACTTTATTTTTTTTAATTTAATTAATAGTTATTCTACCATATTAAGAGGGTCATTTGGACTTGATATTGTTTCTTATAGTTTAATTGGTTTAACTTATTGATTATTATTTTTAATAGTTTTAGCGAGTTATAAAATTTATTATAATAGTAATAATTCTAAAGAGTTTTTATTTAATTTAATATTTATATTAATAGCTTTGTTAATGACATTTTCTGTTGATAATATATTATTTTTCTATGTTTTCTTTGAAATATCCCTTATCCCCACCCTTTTTTTGATCTTTGGGTGGGGGTATCAGCCAGAGCGTTTGACTGCTGGCTACTACTTAATTTTTTATACATTGTTTGCTTCACTCCCTATACTGTTAGGTATTTTTTATGTTTATAAAATAGTTGCATCTCTTTATTTTTGATTAATTATATTAGATGTTAATTTTTATTTATACTTATCTATAATTTTAGCCTTTTTAGTTAAAATGCCTATAGTCTTTGTTCACTATTGACTTCCTAAGGCACATGTAGAAGCTCCTATTTCTGGATCTATAGTTTTAGCTGGTATTTTGCTTAAATTGGGTGGATATGGTTTACTGCGTATATTTTTATTTTTGAAGGATTATGTTGAGGATTTTAGATATTTTTGAGTGGGTTTAAGTTTATTTGGGTGTTTAATGATTTCTTCTCTTTGTATATCTCAAACTGATATTAAATCTTTAATTGCTTACTCTTCTGTATCTCATATAGGATTGGTGATTTGTGGTATTATAACAGGTAATTACTTAGGTTATATTGGTTCATTAGTTTTAATATTAGGTCATGGATTTTGTTCTTCTGCTTTATTTTGTTTGGCTAATTTAGTTTATGAGCGCACTCATAGTCGGAGTCTACTTATTAATAAGGGGTTGATTACATTTATACCTGGTATGTGTATATTATGGTTTATGTTAAGAGCCAATAATATGGCTTCTCCTCCATCTATTAATTTATTAGGTGAAATTTATATTATTAATAGTTTAATAAGTTGATCTTATTGTTCTTGATTTTGGTTAATAGTTGCATCTTTTTTAAGATGTGGTTATAGAATTTATTTATTTTCAATTACTCAGCATGGTGTTATATATGGGGGAGGTTATTTAGTGACAGAGGGCAATTTCCGTGAATATATTTTGGTATTGTTTCATTTTATTCCTTTGAATTTTCTTATTATTAAAATAGATATTTTTTGTTTATTTGTTTAGGGTTTAAATAGTTTAATTAGAATAGTAATTTGTGGTGTTATTGGTGTATTTATTTACTTTAAGCCCATAAATCATATATGTATATATAAGTTTTGGTCTTTTATTATTTTTAGTTGAGGTTTTTTATTCTTTTCTTCAGGAATTTATTTTTTAATACTTGATTATCTTCTTTTTATTGATTGGGAGTTGGTTTCTTTTAATAGATTTGGTTTGGTTATAACTCTATTATTGGACTGAATATCTTTGGTGTTTATAGGGTGTGTATTATTTATTTCATCTATAGTGATTTATTATAGAAGATCTTATATATCTGGAGATCTTTTTAAAGTTCGTTTTTTAATTTTAGTGTTATTGTTTATTTTATCTATAATATTATTGATTATTAGTCCTAATTTAATTAGAATTCTGTTGGGTTGAGATGGCTTAGGTTTAGTATCTTATTGTTTAGTTATTTATTTTCAGAATTATAAATCTTATAATGCTGGTATATTAACTGTTTTAGTAAATCGTATTGGTGATGTTGCTATTTTAATTTCCATTGCTTGATTATTTAATTTGGGTAGCTGAAATTATATTTATTATATAAGTTTTTTTTATGGTTGGGGTTCTTGGGTTATATTGCTAGTGATTTTAGCTGCTTTTACTAAAAGTGCTCAAATTCCCTTTTCTTCTTGATTACCAGCAGCAATAGCTGCCCCTACTCCTGTTTCGGCTTTGGTTCATTCTTCTACTTTGGTTACAGCGGGGGTTTATTTATTAATTCGATTTAATGAATTTATTATAATATATAATATAAATTATTTGTTAGTGTTATCGTGTTTGACTATATTTATATCTGGTTTGGGTGCTAATTTTGAATATGATTTGAAAAAGGTTATTGCTTTATCTACTTTAAGACAATTAGGATTAATAATGAGAATTTTATTTATGGGATATCCTTTATTAGCTTATTTACATCTTTTAACTCATGCTTTTTTTAAGGCTTTATTATTTTTATGTGCTGGTTTAATTATTCATAATATAGGAAATTCTCAAGATATTCGTCATATAGGTTATTTAGTTAATCAAATTCCATATGCTTGTTCTTGTTTTTGTATTTCCAATTTATCTCTTTGTGGTGCTCCATTTATGGCTGGTTTTTATAGAAAGGATTTGGTTTTAGAGTTTATAACATTTAGTTATTATAATTTATTTATTTATGTATTATTTTTTTTATCTGTGGGTTTAACTGTTAGATATAGATTTCGGTTAATTTATTATTGTATTAGAGGGTCTACTAATCTCTTTCCCCATCAGTTATATGATGAGAGTAAGGAAATAATATATTCAATAATTTATTTAACGTTTTTAGCAATTGTGGGAGGTAGTTTATTATCATGATTAGTATTTCCATATCCTTCTTTATTAATATTTCCAATTGAATGTAAATTAATGCCAATTTTTGTAATTATCTTAGGAGGTTGATTGGGTTATGAGATTAGAATTATTTACTGAAATGATTCTATATTATCTTTAATTCATAATATGCTTGTTACTTATTTAGGGTCTATATGATTTTTACCCACATTTAAAACTTCAATAATATATTCTAATTTTAAGGTTTTATCTAGCCAGTGTTATTTTGTTGATTCAAGTTGAGGGGAATATTTAGTTTCTAGCTTTTTTCCAAGTCTGTTAAATTATATTAGCAAGTATAATGTTATTTATCAAGGTAATAATATCAAGATATATTTAATTAGTTTTATGTTTTTTAGTTTGTTTTTATTATTCTTGATTTATTTAAGTAGCTTAAATATAAAGCGTAATATTGAAGATATTATTATAGGTTACACCTCTTAAATATTTATAGAGAATTAAATTCTCATTTTATCATTGAAAATGATAGGTTTGCTAATTAAACTATATAAATGAAGGGATAAACGGAATTTAACCGCTTTAAAAGATAGTTAGCAGCTTCTTTTAGAAATTCTTCACTCCCTATTAATTGGATAATTTAAATATCAATTATTTCATTAACAATGAAAGGCCTCTATTTTGGCTTCAATTAAAATTAAATAAGAGGTATGAAGCCTTAATTTTAGGTCGAAACTAAATGTAAATTTTACTTCATTATTTTATTATAACAAGACAGACTAATAAATAGTATCTTTTAATTGCAAATTAAATGTTAATTTAACTACAGTCCTATTCAGCTCATTCTAACATACCATTATTTCATTCATAATATAAACCCCCAATTAAAATAATAATAAAAATGATGATTGTTATAATTCATGTTCTTGTAAGTCTTCATTTTAATGTAATAATAATTGGTAGAATAATGGCGATTTCAATATCAAAAATTAGGAATAATACAGCAATTAAGAAGAATTGGATGGAAAAAGGAATTCGTGCTGATCTTATTGGATTGAATCCACATTCGAATGGAGATATTTTTTCTTTATCTAAGATGGAGGTTTTTGAGATAATAGTACATACTACTATTAAAACCATTGATAATGTTAATGCAATTATTATAATTAATATTACTTTAATAATGTATCTTCTCTTAATTTAAGATCTTCTGATTGGAAGTCAGATATATTTTATTATACTAAAAAGATAGCTTCCTCATCAATAGATTGAAATATAAAGGAATAATCAAACAACATCTACAAAGTGTCAGTATCATGCGGCTGCTTCAAATCCGAAATGGTGTGTTCTAGAAAAATGACATATTAGATGTCGTATGAGGCATACGCTTAGGAAAGTAGTTCCAATGATTACATGAATACCATGGAATCCTGTTGCTATAAAAAATCTTGATCCATATACAGAGTCTCTAATACAAAAACTTGATTCTATATATTCATATGCTTGTAAAGCTGTAAAGTATAAACCCAATGTTACTGTAATAATTAATCTTCATTTTGCTTGATTATAATTATTTTGTATTAATCTATGATGTGCTCATGTAACAGTGATTCCGGAGCATAAAAGGATTATAGTATTTAATAGGGGGATTTCTATGGGATTAAATACTTCAATTCCCTTTGGAGGTCAAATTATACCAATTTCTACAGTAGGGGCTAATCTTCTATGGAAAAAGCCTCAAAAAAAGGAAATAAAGAAGAATACTTCAGAAATAATAAATAGGATTATTCCTAGTTTTAATCCATTTACTACTTTAATGGTGTGCTTTCCTTGAAATGTTCTTTCTCGTACAATGTCTCGTCATCACTGAATTATTGTTAAAACTAGAATCAAATTACCTAATACAAATAAGTATATTTCATTTTTATGGAATCATAAAATTATTCCGGATGTTAATGTTATAGCTCCAATAGAACCTGTTAAAGGCCATGGACTATAATCAACTAAATGGTAAGGGTGATTACTATGTTGTTTCATAAACTACTTCTCTAGCATATAAAGTTCTTAATACTGAAAACACATAAGCTTGAATGGCGGCTACTGCGGTTTCAAATAATATTAATATAATTTGAATAGAAATAATAAATGGCAGGATTATATTATTAACTTCTACAGAATTATTTCCAAGAAGTCTTATTAATAAATGCCCTGCAATTATATTAGCAGTTAATCGTACTGCCAATCTACCAGGCCGAATTAGATTTCTAATAGTTTCAATTAATACTATAAAAGGTATTAATACTCTAGGAGTACCCATAGGTACTAGATGAGTAAATATATGATTAGTATGATTAACTCAACCAAAGATTATAATTCTCAATCATAAGGGTAGAGCCATTGTTATAGTAAATGTTAAATGACTGGATCTTGTAAAAATATAAGGTATTAATCCTATTATATTATTTATTAGAATAAATATAAATAATCTTACTATCAATAGAGTTATCCCCTTAGTTTTGTATCTTATTAATATGTTAAATTCATTATGTAGGGTATTTATAATTTTGTTTATTATATAATGATATCGATTAGTAGATACTCAATAGGGTAAAGGTAATAATATAAAACCTAAGAAAGTACTTAGTCAGTTTATAGATAAATTAATATTAGTGGCTGGGTCAAATGTTGAAAATAAATTAGTTATCATTTTCAGTTTAAGTTAAAAGTATTTTGAATAGTTGCATCTCTTTCCTTTTGTAGGGGACTAATATTATGATAAAGGATTACTCTCATTATAATAAATACAGTAATGAATATAATAAATAATATTTCTCATCACAGGGGTGCTATTTGAGGTATATAAAAGGTACTATATTAATATTTTTAACTTGACAAGTTAATGTTTTGTTTAAACTAACCTTTCTGGCCATTAAGAGTAGTTATAAATTACTATAATTTGGTTTAAGAGACCAATGCTTAGAAGTTTCAGCCACTTAATGATATAGAACTTAGTCAAGGGGTAAATTTATTTGATGGTGTTCCTTCAATTACAATTGGTATAAATCTATGGTTTGCTCCACAAATTTCTGAACATTGTCCATATATTGTTCCAGGCCGGTTAATATTTATAGCTCCTTGATTTAATCGACCTGGTACAGCATCGATTTTAATTCCCGCAGCTGGTACGGCTCATGAATGTAATACATCTGCTGCTGTAACTAGTACACGAATTGATGTATTTATTGGCAAAACTGTTCGATTATCTACGTCTAATAGTCGAAATTCTTCACTATTTATTGTAGATGTTGGTTTTATATATGAATCGAATTCAACTCTATGGAAATCAGAATATTCATATCTTCAATATCATTGATGTCCAATTGCTTTTAATGTTATTATGGGGTTGTTAATTTCATCAATTATATATAATAATCGTAATGATGGTAATGCAATAAATATTAATGTAATTGCTGGTAGTGTGGTTCATACAAATTCGATTATTTGTCCTTCAAGTAAATATCGATTAATGAATTTATTATTGAATAATCTTATTATTATATATGATACTATTATTGTAATTATAATAAGAATTATAATAGTGTGGTCATGAAAGAATGTTAATTGTTCTATTAATGGGGAATTAGCGTCTTGAAGGGCTATTATATTTCATGTGGCTATTTCTAATAAAAGATATGTATCTTTATTTATGAAGCTTAAATTCATTGCACTAATCTGCCATATTAGATAAATGTTTATAATAGGTAATTCATTATATGAATGCTCAGCTGGTGGTGTTTTTTGGAGTCATTCAATTCTTGATGTTAAATTATAAGGGAATATTACACATCGTTTTGATACTATTCTTTCTCATATAATTATAAGGAATATAATTATTCCAACTAGTGATAATGTAGATCCTATAGATGAGATGATATTTCATCCTGTATATCTATCTGGATAATCAGAGTAACGTCGTGGTATACCTCTTAACCCTAGGAAGTGTTGGGGAAAGAATGTTAGATTAACTCCTAAAAATATAGTTACAAATTGGATTTTTAATCATTTATTATTTATTGTCAACCCGGTAAGTAATGGGAATCATTGAATAAATCTTCCTATGATAGCAAATACTGCTCCCATTGATAATACATAATGGAAATGGGCTACTACATAATATGTATCATGTAAAATAATATCAATTGAGGAATTTGCTAAAATTACCCCAGTTAATCCTCCAATTGTAAATAAGAATACAAAACCTAAGGCTCATAATATTGCAGGAGAGTAATTAATTTGAGTTCCATGGAGAGTGGCTAATCATCTAAAGATTTTAATACCTGTAGGTACTGCAATAATTATAGTTGCTGATGTAAAATATGCTCGAGTGTCTACATCTATACCTACAGTGAATATATGATGTGCTCATACAATGAATCCTAATAAACCAATAGCGAATATTGCATAAATTATTCCAACATATCCAAATACTTCAATTTTTCCTCTTTCTTGAGCAATAATATGTGAAATTAATCCAAACCCTGGTAAAATTAGAATATATACTTCAGGATGTCCAAAAAATCAGAATAGGTGTTGATATAAGATTGGATCTCCTCCTCCCGAAGGGTCAAAGAATGATGTATTGAAGTTTCGATCTGTTAATAATATAGTAATAGCACCTGCTAGAACAGGTAATGATAATAATAGTAGAAGTGCAGTAATTCCTACTGATCATACGAATAGGGGGGTTCGTTCAGGAGTTATACCTGCAGGTCGTATATTAATAATAGTTGAGATAAAATTTACAGCTCCTAGAATTGATGAAACTCCGGCTAGGTGAAGTGAAAAAATTGCTAAATCTACAGATGCTCCTCTATGGGATAAATTTCTTGATAGAGGAGGATATACTGTTCATCCTGTTCCTGCTCCTATTTCTACTGTTCTGCTTACAATAAGTAAGGTTAAAGATGGTGGTAGTAATCAAAATCTTATATTATTTATTCGTGGGAATGCTATATCGGGAGCACCAATTATTAAAGGGACTAGTCAATTTCCAAATCCTCCGATTATAACAGGTATAACTATAAAGAAAATTATAATGAAGGCGTGAGCTGTTACGATTACATTATAGATTTGGTCATCTCCAATAAATATACCGGGTTGACCTAATTCAATTCGGATAATTCATCTTATGGCTGTTCCGACTAAACCTCTTCATATACCAAATATGAAATATAAGGTTCCAATATCCTTGTGATTAGTTGAGTATAATCATTTGTTCAAATTGATAAAGTGGCTGAAGTATTAGGTAATAAATTGTAAATTTATTTATGGTTGTAAACCCTTTATCATTAAATTAGGCTTTATAGTCAATTTATATGATATTAGACTGCAATTCTAAAGTAGGATTAAAATATCCTAAAGCTTATGTATAACATATATTTAACTTTGAAGGTTAATAGTTTAAGTTTAACTTAAAGCTTTATTTTATATTTAATACTATAATTAATGGTAAGCTTAAATTAATTGTTAAGCTTAAAAAGTTTAAATTATTATTAGATTTTATTGTTATCATACTTGTATTTGAATTTATTATTATTATGCTTGTTATAGTTCGTATATAATAAAATAATGTAATTAGTCTAGTTATTACTATAACTATGATTAAAGTATATATATTATCATTAATGAGGATTTGAATAACTATTCATTTGGGCAGGAATCCTGTGAATGGGGGTAGACCCCCAATGCTAAGTATTGAGATTGAACATGTAATTTTTTCTGCACTTCTTATTCTTAGTCTATTAATTTGATTGATAAAATATATATTATAATTATTAAATATTAGGCAAATAGTAGTATTTAATACTCTATAAATTACTCAGTAAATTATTCAATTGTTTTGTATTTTATTAATTGATAGTATTCATCCTAAGTGATTGATTGATGAATATCTTATAATCTTTCGAAGAGAAGTTTGGTTTAGTCCACCAATAGCCCCTACAATGGTTGATATAATTACTGCAATGTTTATAATTTTTATGTTTCTTCTTATATTGTTAATTATTATTAATGGAGCTAGCTTTTGTCAAGTTATTAATAAGATACAACTATTTCATTTTATCTTTGATATAATTTCAGGAAATCATATATGGAAAGGTGCTGATCCTAATTTAATTAATAATATAATACATCCCAGACTAATAAATAGTTGCATCTCTTTCCCCCCAGCACATCCAATTATGGAAAATAATAATAATATTCTTCTAATACTTTGTGTTAAAAAGTAAATTATTGATGCCTCTGAAGTTATTTTCTCTTTCCCTTTAATTAAAGGAATAAATGATATTATATTTAGTTCTAATCCTATTCATATTCTTACTCAATTATTTGATGATATTGTAATTATAGTCCCTATAATTATTGTTAGAATAAATATTCTATTTCTTTTCTTTGATTAGAGAGGAGAAGATTTTTACTTCTATAAACAGGGTATGAACCTGGTAGCTTAGTTAGCTTACCTTTCTTATTATTTATTATGTATATTGATGTATGATGCATCTAAAGTTTTGGTCTTTATAGATATGGTTTAAATCCATAATATACAATAAGAGTAAATGAATACATGATCTATTCTATCAAAATAGTCCTTTTAAATCAGGCATCTTATT